TTTTCATATATGGGTATCCCTTTCTTAAACTATGAATCTATTCTTTTGGAAAAAATAAGTCTCTTCACTTTAATTTTGAAACTTGGAAGTTATTACCCTGGAAAAACTTAATCCTTTGAATCTTTGGTATCCTTCAAATCTTCATTATCCTTCGAGTCTTCGGTACGCTTCGAATCCTTATGGGGAAGTCTATAAATTATACGCCCCTTGCTGGAATCATAACGACTTACTTCAATTTTTACCCTATCCCCCATCAGTATTCGTATAGAGCTAGACCGGATCTTTCCTGAAATATAGCCCAGGATGATGGTGTCATTCTCTAGGCGAACGCGGAACATTCCGTTGGGTAGGGCTTCCGTAACTAGACCTTCGAAAGTTACTTTTGCTTCTCTCGGTTTTTTTTTTTCTGTCATATTTTTTTCTCCTATTTTTCTATTTTTATTTTCAAAATAGGAAGTTCGAGATAGAATTCGGGTACTATGGGTGGGGCCATTACCATATATAACATAAGACTTCTCCCCCAATTCTGTTTAGTCGAGCTTCTCGATCTGTCATTATACCTCGAGAAGTAGAAAGAATAGCAATTCCCATTCCGCCCAAAACCTTAGGAATTCCTTGATAGTTGGCATAAATTCGTAAGCCAGGTCGGCTGATACGCTTTAAAAAGGTTCTAGTTCTATATATTCCTTTTCTAGTCTTTCTCTTTTGATGTCGCAAAGTTGAAACCAAGAAATATCTGTTACTTTCCTGATGTTTCCGAACACTTTCAATAAAACCCTCTCGTAGAAGTATTTTAACAATGTTTTCGGTAATATTTGTGGATACTACTCGAAGAGTTCCTTTTTTATTCATGTCTGCGTTTCTTATAGAGGTTAGTAAATCAGCAATAGTGTCCTTGCCCATAAGACTCGAATTCTAGGTTCCTCCTAATTTTTCTATAATTAACATGTTTTCCTTTTTCTTTAAACTTGGAATTTTAAAGCATATACGTGAGACACAATCTACTTATTTTTTCTTTGATCTATATCTCGTCTACTAGTATTTATAATACTTCAGGAGCTAATGAAACTATTTTAGTAAAATTCAATTCTCTCAATTCTTCGGCAATCGCGCCAAAAACTCGAGTTCCTTTTGGATTTCCTTTTTGATCAATGATAACTGCTGCATTGTCATCATAGCGTATTATTATACCGTCTTCGCATTTGAATTCTTTACATGTACGCACAATTACAGCTCGAATTACTTCGGATCTTTCTAGAGGCATTTGGGGCACTGCGTCTTTGATTACAGCAACAATAACATCACCAATACGAGCATATCGCTGATTACCTGCGGCTCCTATGACTCGAATACACATCAATTTTCGAGCTCCACTGTTATCCGCTACATTTAAAAGGGTCTGAGGTTGAATCATATTATTTGGATTTCCATTTGTTATTTCAATGCAAAAGGATGAAAGAAATATTGTCTTTTCATAAAGAAAAACTGGGGGTTTTTTATCTTCAATACTCCTTTTTGGGGTTCTATATTTCTAATCGAAGAAATTGACTTCGTATGGGCATTTTACTGGCAGCTATGGAGATAGCTGCTCTAGCTACAGTTTCGGATACTCCGCTCATTTCATAAAGTATTCGACCTGGTTTAACAATGGCTACCCAATATTCGGGGGATCCCTTTCCCGAGCCCATACGTGTTTCTGTGGGTCTTATTGTAACCGGTTTGTCGGGAAATATACGCACCCATATTTTTCCACCACGACGTGCATATCGTGTCATTGCTCTTCGTCCTGCTTCTATCTGTCTCGCGGTGATCCAAGCGGGTTCAAGTACTTGAAGAGCATATCTACCAAAACAAATACGATTGCCTCGGCAGGATCTTCCCTTCATTCTTCCTCTATGTTGTTTACGAAATCTAGTTCTTTTGGGGTTATAGTCGATGGTTCTTTCTTAGTTCCATCTCTACTGCAAAACTGGACATGAGAGTTTCTTCTCATCCAGCTCCTCGCGAATGAAATGAGAAAGCGTGCGAATTTCTCTAATTCCATAATATTTTTGAATATTATGGATAGATGCACATCAATATATAATCAATATATAATAGAAAAAGTTAGGTTTTTTTTATTTTCACTTTCTTAAAATAGAAAAATCTATAGTCAAGAAAGAAAATCTAGAATATATCCAAATTCAATATTGATCTAAAATGTAAGCCCTCTTTTTTTTTATCTCCTTATTTTTATTCTTATTGAATCGTGGTAAAGTATTCTAATCCAATAAGGATTTCGCGGGCGAATATTTACTCTTTCCTGTCTTATTTGTTAATTTAGAACCTTATCAAATAAAGCAATTTTTTTGGTTTGTTCCGCCATCCCACCCAATGAAGTGTTAGGATTCTTTTCAATAAAATCCTATGCAGTCATAGGTTTTTTCGTTCCCACAGCTTCTCCTTTAATGGCTAGGTTTGAATCCTGCAATGGAGCAAAAATTTCTTTCCGAGTCAATTTTCTCAGTTTTATTAACCGGGGCTGCTCTTTTTTATTGCTTTAAATTTTTATTTGTTGTTTCAAAAGTTACGATTTCGAATTCTCTCTTTTTTTTTTTTATTATATTGATGCTTTATCACATTGCCTTTTTTTATGATGTAATTCATAAACCATACACATTGGAATCCTATATCTTTCTTATTCTTCTTCCTTCTATCTATCATCCCTCCTTTTATCCACATCCCTTTAGTTTTGCTTCACAGCCTAGAATCTGGTTTCTTTTGTAGAGAAAAAAATGCAGTTGCTACAACTATATGATAGATCTACTCATTTTTTATAGATGTATTTATTCACATAGTGACTGTTTCTTAGTTAGGATCTCGACAATACGAAGCAATAGGTTGGTTATTAGTTAATTTTCTATAATTACTAAGTTTTTTTCTATTTTTAGTAGGGTTCGGCCAATTTTTTTTTTCAATATCCATTTTTGACCCTAAAGAAAAAACTAACGAGTCACACACTAAGCATAGCAATTATATTAAAAGATTTATCAATTTTCATTAAATCTTATAGAAAGAGGTATAATTTCTTCTTTTTTTTATAGGGGTTTTTATAAAAATCAAGTTCTTTTCTTTTTTATTCGATCACTGGGTAGAATGGGAAGGCATGGTTAGTTATTCTTCTTCTACGAATATCCAAATTTTTACACCTAATACTCCATAGATAGTTCGAATTGGATAGCAGCAATAATCAATTTTAGCGCGAATTGTTTGGAGGGGCAGTCTGCCCTTTTTGATGCATTCGGCACGTGCAATTTCTTTCCCGGCTAGACGACCCGCGATTTGGATTTTGACCCCCTTTATATCCGCTTTTTTAGTTAATTCAATGGCTTTTTTCATTGCTTTTCGGAATGAAACTCTATTTTTTAATTGGAAAGCTATATATTCTGCAAGAATATTAGGTTGTCTATAAGGTTCTTTAACCTTTTCGATAGCAATATTAAGTCTCTGGTTTACAGAATTAACTTCCTTTTGTAGATCTTTCTCTAATTCTTCGATTGCTCCCTTTTTCTTTAATAAATTGGGGAATCCAATATGGATTATGACGTGGATTGTATCGATTTCTTTTTGAATTTCTATATGTGTAATTACTTCAGAACTTGCGTCTGATTCTATTTTCCTATTCGAGCCTTTTTTCCTATTCTTTTGTATATAGTTCTTGATACAATCCCGTATTTTTTTATCTTCCTGTAGACCTTCAGAATAATTTTTAGGTTGTGCGAACCAAAAGGAATGGTGATTTTGGGTTGTACCAAGTCTGAAACCGAGTGGATTTATTTTTTGTCCCATATTTTTCTATTCTATTTCTTTTTTTTACTGGGAATCGAAATCTTAGATTGATCTAAAGATTATTTAGATTTCTTTACTATATTTAGTACAATTGTTATATGACACATGGTTTTTTTTATAGAATAACTACGTCCTCGAGCTCGAGGTCTGAATTTTTTCATAATAGTACTCCTACTGACTTCGGCTTTAGTGATGAATAAACTTGCTTTGTCGAAATCCCGATAATGAGTAGCATTTGCTGCTGCCGAATAAACCAACTTTAAGATGGGATAAGATGCTCGATAAGGCATGAGGTTCAGTATCATAACGGTTTCCTCATAGTAACGCCAGCGAATCTCATCAAGAACTCTTTGCGCTTTGAAAACAGACATATGTATGCGTTTTTGTGCTTTGAAAACCCGTTCGAATTTAAGTAGACGGTCGGTTGGAACTTTTCTTGCGAGTTTCCTTAGCCTGTTCTTTTTCTTCTTTATCCTAGGGGTATATTTTACCAATTTGAAACTTGTCATAAATAAGGTTATTCCCCGCCTACCTTTACTTTATTTGAATCCTATCAATTTTGTTTATTCTGAATGTTTCTATTCTGAATTCAGTTAACGACGAGATTTAGTATCCTTTCTTGCACTTTCATAACTCGTGAAATGCCGAGTAGGCACGAATTCCCCCAATTTGCGACCTACCATAGGATTTGTTATGTAAATAGGTATATGTTCCTTTCCATTATGAATCGCGATTGTATGGCCAACCATTGCGGGTAGAATGCTAGATGCCCGGGACCACGTTACTATTATTTCTTTCTCCTCCTTCATATTGACCTTTTCGATTTTTGCCAATAAATGACGAGCTACAAAAGGATTCGTTTTTTTTCGTGTCACAGCTGATTACTCCTTTTTTCATTTTAAAGAGTGGCATCCTATGTCCACTATCTCGATCGAGGTATGTAGGTCAGAATAAATAGAATAATGATGAATGGAAAAAAGAGAAAATCCTTTAGCTGGATAAGGGGCGGATGTAGCCAAGTGGATCAAGGCAGTGGATTGTGAATCCACCATGCGCGGGTTCAATTCCCGTCGTTCGCCCATCGCATTATTGCAAATTCCAAAAATGCAATTTTCCATATTCCTAGTTATGTATTTACTTACGGCGACGAAGAATAAAACTATCACTATATTTTTTCCTTTTCCTAGTTCTTCTTCCAAGCGCAGGATAACCCCAAGGGGTTGTGGGTTTTTTTCTACCAATAGGGGCTTTCCCTTCACCGCCCCCATGGGGGTGGTCCACAGGGTTCATAACTACCCCTCTTACTACGGGGCGTTTACCTAGCCAACACTTAGATCCGGCTCTACCCAAACTTTTTTGGTTCACCCCAACATTACCCACTTGTCCGACTGTTGCTAAGCAGTTTTGGGATACCAAACGGACCTCCCCAGATGGTAATCTTAAAGTGGCCAATTTACCCTCTTTTGCAATCAGTTTCGCTACAGCACCTGCTGCTCTAGCTAATTGCCCACCCCTTCCACGTGTGATTTCTATGTTATGTATGGCCGTGCCTAAAGGCATATCGGTTGAAGTAGATTCTTCTTTTTTCTCAAAAAACCCCTTCCCAAACTGTACAAGCTTCTTCCAAAGCATACGGCTTTCTAGATGTATATGACGATCTCTAGACAGATGGATCTTATATGAATCGTATGATGAAGTACCACATGAGTGGATATATAGAAAAGGAATCCAAATCCGCCGAATCGCTCATGTTATGATCTTCTACATCCTAGGTCTCCGCGTTCCGTCATCTGGCTTATGTTCTTCATGTAGCATTCAGATCGAATGACTCTATGAAATTACGTCGATACTTCCACATATTATGGGTAACGTAGGAGACATCCCTATTTTCACCCGGGGGTCTTAATTACCACTGCTTAGCTTTCAATTCGCCTCTGACCATCAAATTAAATGTGAATAACCCGTCCTCCTCTCTTTGAAACAAGGGGCGCTTCCGGTTCTGTGCGTGCTTCAAACAATTTTGTCTTCTCCATATTACCATATCTCTAGAGTCAATAATTTTCTATTAGGAACTACTGAACTCAATCACTTGCTGCCGTTACTCAACAGTTTTCTGTTGAGGTCTATCCCGTAGAGGTAGTCAAATTGGATCAGTGATCGATTTCTAGGTTTCGTCGTAAACCTAATTGGTTACTTCCAATTACGTAAATCAATAGTTCAAACCGCACTCAAAGGTAGGGCATTTCCCATTGATATAGGAACTTTTGTACCAGAAACAATAGTATCTCCAATTATAGCCCCTCTTGGATGTAAAATATATCTCTTCTCACCATCCCCATAGTGTATGAGACAAATGTATGCATTTCGATTAGGGTCGTATTCTATGGTTACGATTCTACCAGATATGTCTTTTTGATTCCGTCGAAAATCGATTTTACGGTATAGGCGCTTATGACCTCCCCCTCTATGCCTTGCGGTAATGATTCCTCTGGCATTACGACCTTTACCACAACGGTGCCGTCCATGGATCAATTTATTTCGTGGATTGGATTTCACTTGCCTGTCTACGGTTCCCTTGCGTGTGCTCGGGATAGGTGTTTTGTATAAATGTTTCGCCGTATTATTAAGTATTCTCCTTTAGTTCGTTTCTCTATCTAGAAGTGGAATAGAATAACCCGGTTGAAGGGTAATGATCATACGTTTGTAATGCATTGTATGTCCCAGAATAGGTCCCATTCTTCTACCCTTTCCGGGTAGTCGATGGCTATTCACAGCTACTACCTTAACACCAAAGAAGAGTTCGACCCAATGCTTTATTTCTTTCTTAGTGAATCCCGATTCGACATTAAAAGTATATTGATTCTTTCCCAATAAACGAAGACTCTTTTCTGTAAATACTGCGTATTTGATTCCATCCATAAATCGACTTTCCCTCCTATGCTCTGAGTTCCAGTATCGATAAGAATTCGAGTTCTTATTGTTCTTATGTTATGGTATGAATATACCATACCAATTCGTTATGTATGGATGATGGATGAGATTCCATGGATAGAGAGCCAGTTCCAATAGACTTATGGAACGTTCCCGTTCGCGTGCATCCAGCAGGAATTGAACCCGCAAATTTACCAATTATGAGTTGGGCGCTTTAACCATTCAGCCATGGATGCTTAACAGGGATCATCGTACATCGTAAATAACCAATTTTCATATAGAAAGACATATCATAGAAAAATGAAATCGAAAATATTCGGAGATGGCAAATATTCGGAGATGACTATGAAAACACCTCTCCGGATCCTCGAATTGAAAGAGAGATTGAGAGGGATCAAGAATCCTAATTCTCGCTATTTTGAATGGATCCAATTCTATTGAGTCTGACCCATAGTGATCATTTCTCTTTAGCAAAGAATGACCCTGGTTATCAAAGGATTGAACAACCGGGATCCATTTACTTATGATACCTAGTTGACATTGCTAACAAGGATCTAATGAATTATGAGTTTAATAGATCCTCTTTAGCAGAAAGACGTATATTCCTTGCTCATTATCAGACAATCACTTATTCCCAAACCTCGTGTGGGGCTAATCGTTTTCATTTACCATCTCATGGAAAACCCTTTTCGTTCCGCTTAGCCCTATCGGGTATTTTAGGGATAGGTTCTATAGGAACTGGACGATCCTATTTGGTCAAATACCTAACGAAAAATTCCTATTTTCCTTTCGTTAAGGTACGAGGGCTTCTTATTCCACAAGAACGAAAGCACCTTTTCATTCTTTCATATACTAGGGGTTTTTACTTGGAAAAGACAATGTTCCATACTAAAGGATTCGGGTCCATAACCACGAGTTCCAGTGCACTAGATCTTGTAGCACTTAGCAACGAGGCCCTATCCATTAGTATTCCACATAAGAAATCCATTATAGAAACTAATACAATTAGATTAGCTCTTCATAGACAAACTTGGGGTTTGCGAGCCAAGATAAGACTGGCTCGGGATCATGGGACCCTTTTCTATCAGATAGGAGGGGATCTTGTACAAAATGGACTTCTAAGTAATAACCCCATAGATCCTATATCTATCTATATAAAGAGGCAATCGTGTCAGGAAGCGGCTTTTTCTTTGGCCAAACGGTACTTCGAACTTGGAACGAGCATGAAGAGATTAACGAGACTTCTTTCTCTTTTGAGTTTTTCTGGCGGACCGGTCGCGCAAGATCTTTGGTCTTCCCCCGGAACCGATGAAAAAGTGGGTCGCTTCTTATGGACTCGCTCAGAATGATTCTTCTCTATCTATAGTTCATGGCCTATTAGAAGTAGAAGGTGCTCTGGTGCAATCCTTACCGACAGAAAAAGATTGCAGTCGGGTTGATCGAATGCCATTACTTCGTCGGTCCGAACCAAGGAATCCGTTAGAAATGTTTTGAAATGGATATTGTTCTCTCTTTGATTAGGGATTGCTATATGAAAAGAAGTGGAGTTTGAAAAAGGGAACGGAATGGTCAAACCGGAACTGCTAGAGGAACGAATTTTCAATAGCATAACTTGGGCTCCTAGAATATGGGGCCCTTGGGACAATCTATTTGATTGCAGGGACAGGTACGCTGAATATGACTGGGGATTTTCCTATGGGTATTGGAGCGGGTCCAAGCAGATTAAAGAGGATGAGTTGTCAGAGACTGCTATTTATTCGAATTATTTCTGGTATATTTATCATAAAAAGGAGGAGGTGCAAGAGACTGATTCGGACTTCTTGCAGAGTGGAACAATGCAGTACCAGACACGAGATATATCTTTCAAAGAAGAAGGCTTTTTTCGAATAAGCCAATTGATTTGGGACCCTTCGGATCCATTCTTTTTCCTATTCAAAGATCAGGCCTTTGTCTCTGTGTTTTCGCGTCGAGAATTCTTTGCAGATGAAGATGAAGAGATGGCAAAGCGGCTTAGTACCAGTACCTGGAGAAAAAAGCCTCCTAAACATATGGCTAGCAACCGGTTCACCAGGAGTACGCAAGAAAGGCAAAAGCACTACGAATTATTGATTTAGGAATGGGAATGGGCTAGAACCCTGGGTTCTTCCTTATATAATTAATGGTCTTTTCATTCTAATACTCTATCCGAGAGTTCTCAGTATTTAGCAAAGCTGTTCCTATCTAACGGAAGGCTCCTGGATCAAATGACAAAGACATTGTTTGTGGAGAAAGAGGTGGCTTTTCCCGGATGAAATGAAACATTTGATTTGTGTAACAGGAGAAAGATTTCCCACTCCTTAGCCGTAAAGATATGTGGCCATGAAAAAGGGAGGGGATTCAGTGGAACAGGATTGGCCGGGCGGTAGAGTCGTGGAAACACTTGTTGATTCCTATTTTGGACCCTAGCTCCATGGAACAATATGCTACTGCGGAAACATGGAAGAATTGCAATCTTAGATCAAAACACTATGTATGATGATATGAACTGCCTAAATAAGAATTCTTGAGCGTCGAACAACCTGAGTACTAACTACATCAAACAATTTGCATTAATGAAACTGTTTAAATCCACCGGATAATCAAAAATACGCATGTCTGATGAAATGGTTGTTGCTATCTGCTTCCATAACGAATCCTTGGTTTAACTGAATAAGTAAAGAAAATTGGCCCTTTCTCTTCGTCTCAGATCGATGGATCTTCTCGATTGGAAGATCTCCCATATGGATAATACACATTCCAGTTGACCGAGCCTAATGCTAATTGTTTTGTTCCGAAGCAAAGATATCCGCGGAGGCCGGTTCGTTCGTCCTATTCTGATATTCAGGACCTCTTGGTCCTGGATTCTCTTTCGGATAGGCCCTGAAAGGAGAAGAGAAGCTGAAATGCCAACGGACCCCTGTCTATTCTCTAATTCACCCGATCCGATAGTACCCGTTTTTGGAACGTCCAGTGCCAAAGTCACTGAATGGGTAAGTCACCAATCCAATCCCTTTGACAAATCGGGTGTCATATTAGATATCATATTCTATATATATAGAAATATCATAGAATAGACATATAGAATTTTTGGTTGGGAAATTCGAATGAATCATTGAGTGAAAAAGGAGCAAAGAATGACAAAAGATGAGACTCTACTAGTCTTCACTCTTGTGGTTTCCTCGGTTTCTGTTTTCTTATTCGGGATCTTGCTTTTCATGGTTCT